TCTAAACATTTGGTCTGAGGTTTTTCGAAAATAAAAGCTTGTGAATCCTCGTCCGCATCTAGGATTCAAGGAAATATTATAATCTATTATAATCTATTCTATATATAGTAGGGAGCTTTTAAGACTTATGATTCCCTTCTATTACTATACTAAGGGACTGTCTAATGACTGGATCTTGGATTAGATTGTAGGGCCTGCTAAGAAATATGATTCTATTCATCATTTTGGAAAGGGTTGGAAGTTGCGTTATATATGACGGACTCGCGAGATGAACGCTGGGGTATCCAATCAATATTAGATTCGATGGATAATCTTTTTTTTATAGAAAAAAGAAAGAATTTTTTTTCGATAACCCCTAGCCAAGCCCCCTACCCCTCAGAGATAATCGGGAAAAGGGGTATGGATTAGGGGAAATAGAGGTCTGTACTAGATAGTGATTTATCTTTTTTAGTGATTTTTCCCTTTCCGTTTTTACTTACGAGGGTCAACAAAAAAATAGGCCTTATTATTCACATGTTCCCATTCCCTTTGGATATTTTGCTTGTGTTTAATCTTTCCCGATTCGAAATCAGAATCAGATTGGTTTATCAATAGTGTTCGGACAAAATCCCCTTCTTTTGACTCTGCACCATTGATTCCACTATTATTAGTGAGGAATAATTCCTTTGTATTTATAGAGATAGGAGACATAATTTATATGGATATAGTAAGTCTCGCTTGGGCTGCTTTAATGGTAATCTTTACATTTTCCCTTTCACTCGTAGTGTGGGGAAGAAGTGGACTCTAGAAGTACTACTAAATTGAGTTGAGGAATCAAACCGTATCACTTGTTTTATAGATCGTTCTGCAACGCGTTTTGAACTATATAAAATCAAAATATCTGAATTTCGAATTTCATTGGAGTCAAATGGAGTAATCTATGATATGAATCATACTATTTCAATCAATGGAATTGGCTCTTACCATCTTTATAGATGGATACTGAGGAAGACCGGACCCCTTTTTTTGTGTGATTGCTTTTCCTTTTTACTGTTCAAAGAACAAGTGGTTTTGTTAAGTGTATACGAGCTTTCTATGAGAAATGATATGATAGATAGTAGTTATCTAACGAGAGACTATGCAATAAAATAATAAGATCTTGCTTCGGACGAATCACATATTGGGCATTTAGCGCTTGGTTTCTAATCTTATAAAGGCGATTTCTGCTTTATCGACTTTTTTCATATCATGGTTTGGGCATTAAAAATAAGCGAGGTTTCCTCTTCTTTATTAGGAAAAGGAATTAGAATCCTAAAATAATTCTTATCTTATATTGATAGGAACAACTAGATGTAGCAAATAAATAGAATTGGGTGTTATGTCAATTCTATACAATATGTTATGTCAATTCCATACAATATATGGAATTAATAGAATATATTACATGATCAGAATTTGTAGATTGATCTATAGAATCTATCTTGATTCTAGATTAAAACTTTATAGAATAAGAGATCGATAGTATGGTAGAAAGAAGGATTCATCTATTTCTTTCTTACCATACTATCAAATTAATAGAATACTGCCGATTAAAGTCCCCTCATTTCATTTAAGTTAAGACGCAAAATTGGAATCCTTTTCATTTGACTTCGTCAATTTTTGATAAGAACTCAGAAGGAAAGTTTTATTCAAATTCATTTGAAAATTCAAATGAATTAATCATTTTGACTAACTGTTTTTACATAAATGATAAGTAGAAAGGCGGTAGGAACTAGAATGAATAGTGCAGTAGCAATAAATGCAAGAATATTTACTTCCATAATCTCGTCGGTTTTTTTACTTCACAATAACTCGGGATTTAATCCCATAGAGATGATAAATCTTTCGTCTGTAAATTCAATGAATGAATTACCTTTCAATGATCTTGAATGGGATCAATATCATGAATAACAATATCTGATCTATCAAATCAACTCGTAGTCGAGACTTGAATAGTATAACATAGGAAGTTCTTTTATCCATACAATTTGGATTTCTGAACCAATTAATCCAAAATTCCTTGTATTTATTATTCGTTTCCTTGTTTTTTTCTATAACTTATCTTGCGTCTTGCTTGGATAATCCTCTGATGAAGGATTATTAGATTGCCTTTCCACTTCGATTAGTCACATAGTTACAAATCTAAACAAACAATAAACGCGAAATGGAAAACATAGGAAAGAAAAAAGAAAGACTCCTTTTTGCTTGGGAATGAAATTATGCCCCCCGACACCCTTTACTATGTTCTATGAAAGGGTGAAATGAATAGATGTATTTATTGGATATTGGATCCGTCGGGACTGGCGGGGCTCGAACCCGCAGCTTCCGCCTTGACAGGGCGGTGCTCTGACCAATTGAACTACAATCCCAGGAAAATAAGGGATCTAGCAGAAGATTTTCTTCTTTTTTAGCTTCGTATGCGGTATTTCTGAAGGACAAGGTGGGTTATACCATCTTATGGTAGATTGGTGAATTATTGGGC